ATTCGATGCATCCACTATGGTTATTTCGTACCCCCCCTTTTCTTTTCGTAAAATTTTGCTTATTATCCCTCCTGCCGTAGCATTATAAACTGTATTGTTACTTTTGCTACCATCAGGATAAATCTGACCCCTTCCCCTGTTTCCGCCTACGTATATAGGATATTTTAAGAAGTGAACATCTTTATTAGTAGCTGGGTCTGGGGCAAGAATAGGAAAGGTTATTTCACTATATTTTTGACCAGGAACAGGACCTATCACAAGAATATTTTTATTATTGGGGCGATAATTCTGAAAAGACAGATTTCCTATCTTTTCTTTCATCTCGGGTGAAATACGATCAGGGGGGGCTAATTCAAACCCCTCCGGTAAAATAAGAACAGCTCCCACATTCAAAGCTCCTTTTTTACCATTAGCTAGAACTTGTTTTAGTTGCATATCATAAGGAATTTTAACAACTGCTTCAAATACAGTATCAGGAAGTACCGCTTGTGGAACCTCAATATCCACGGGCTTATTAGCTAAATGGCAATTGGCACATACAATACGCCCAGTTGCCTCTCGTGGATTTTCATAATTCTGCTGGGCAAAAATCGGATATGCACTTGAAATGGATGCCCAAGTTATTATATATATCATGAGTGAGACAGATATGGAGCGAGTAATCTCTTCCCTTATCCAAGAAAAGGTATTTCTAGTTTGCATGGTCCAATCATTTATCCCGAAAATTTCTACAATAAAGTTAGGTAGGTTGATAATATACTTCCCTAGCCACAATTCTGCTATTTACGTTTACTGAAAAAATAAATTTTTTTTGTTGAAATATACAAGGAATACCTCATGGGTAAAAAGAGTAAAGTAAATACGACTTTGATTTGGTTATGATGTATAAGGTAAGAAAGATTAGAATTGGATCAGTGAATCATTTTTTAGTCATTTATTGCATGATAAATCACTACAAGTGATGGAGATACACGATTTAAATAACGAAAGATCCAATATTTAAAAATTGTATCAAGAATGACTGGAAAGGTAGAAACTAGACCAGATAAAATTTGCTCATAATGAGCAAACCCAAAATCTTTGTAAATATAACCAATCATTAGTTCCCAACCGTGAGGCGAATGGAATCCGATACATAAATCAGTTAATAAAAGAATAGAAAAAGCTTTAATTGTATCACTTAAATTATATAGGAATTCTTGAACCCAAGAATTCAGAATAAAAAGCTTTTCCTTACCCCAAAAGGAATAACCACTTAGAATAACGAAAGATATTAGATTTGTCGAGAAGTGCAAGATTGTATGGATACGATACTCATTGTGTATCTTAATGAATTGGATCGTTTCTTTGTGGATTCCTAGACGAAATTGTTGTAAATTGGTTTCTGGGTATTCCTTTATCATTTCATCCAGCTGGAATAGTTCCTCTAATTGTATGAATTTTTCTAGAACACTTTTTTCTTGAATATTATTCAAAAAGGTTTCGCATTGTCTAGTATTCCACCAATTAGTAATCCAAGTTTTCAAACTTTTATTACAGCAGAGAGAGATCAACCAGGGCAAAAAGACTATAGATGTAAAATAAAAAAAAGGAATGAATGTTTTCTTTTTTGCCATTTTGAATCTGTGAATTGTTAATGAACCTGCCTCATTTGTTGATTCTATTAGATCTAATATTTCTATCGAGCATGAGTTTCTATTATAATTCGAATAGAATGTATTCAGCCTATGAATCCATTTTCTCTTTTTCTTTTGATTCAATACTTAGTCTTTGCTTTGAATCTATAAAGAATACAGAAATAGACTCAGAATACACTTCCAATTTGAATCAATAAAAAATTTTTGTTTCTAGGATGTTATTCCGACTTTTTTCGATCAACACTAAAAGAACGTTTTCAAATTTCTATACGAAGAAACTCCTTTTCTATCAAATATATCAAAAAAAATGAGCCTAAAAGAATAGATGAATGTTCAATCGAAAAAAAAAATAAAGAAATTCTTTAGTTTTTTCTTCCTACTGCCAAAGCGTTTAGTCTTTTAAAATTAATTCATTTCAAAAAACTTCAATTGGTACACGCAAGAAGTAAGCCAATTCGGCAGCTTTTTGCTCAATTTCTCGTGTAGTAAAATTCTCATCGGTACGAATTAAAGGAATAGCCCCTTGACCTCGAATTTCCATATAAAGGACACGCCGAGCAGAAACACCCTCTTTAACTTCTATTCTGATGGACTGAATATCTTTCATAAGGAATCGTAAAAAGATGCGACGACTTTTTCCAGGAAATCCCCAACGAAAAATACGCACTATTCCTTCTTTTCGGTCGAAAAGATCATAACCACTACCCACATTCCACAAAATAGTGCACCACAAATAGCAACTAATAAAGAGACCTGCGATCCCATAGAAAGACATCACAATCCCTTGCGGAAAAAAAACGATTTGCTGAGACGGAAATAACGATATAAAATTTCTACCAAGATAACTGGAAGTTCCAACCAATAAGAATCCTAATGAACCTAAAAATAGTATAAAGGCCCAGAAGAAATTACTTGTTTTTCGAGACCCCGTTATAAATTCTATCCATATAGATTCTGATCGCCAACTCATATATATTAGATCCAGTTATACAATTTTTTGGAATTGAGAAAATATGACTTTCCTTTTTTTTTCAAAGTGACTCTCATCAACTATTTTGTTGTGAACCTTTACCTTAGGAGTAATTCATAGAATTTTTTATATCTAAAATAATAACATCTCCTTCCTTTATATGATCCCCTATAGCTATATACAAACAAATAAATACATTGACTTGAATTTCATACATCGGCCCGATGATGATACTTTTTTCAAAAGAGCGCAAATTTATTTACCCATATAATACGTTTACACATGCATAAGAGCTTTTTTTAATTTATGTTTGTAGGAATCTATGTGTTATACAATATTCTACCAAATGGGTCTTATCGAATCGAAGTTTTTAAAATAAAAAAGGAGTGATACGATTAGGTCTCATCCGATCTAAAAAATCTTATTTTTTTGAATATGAAGAAATAAAGAAGCCATTGCAAGTGCCGGAAAGACTAGGCCTACTAAAGGCACAAAAATAGAGGGTAAGTTGTTGAAAGTTGTCATAAAATGGGTACCTCAATTTAATATTTGTACCTGTTATTGTTATATTCTGAATTCTAAAGATATATTAGAATATCTTGTATTTTTATTATTTCTATTATATATATTATATAATTATACTTAAGTATCTTTAAGTAAATATATATCTAATACAAATATACAACCTAATAGAAATATATAGAATAGAACCTAATAGAAATAGAATAAAAAATAGGTACAAGAAGCGCCAAAATAAATAAAATAAAATAGGTGTATCATAATCCCTATGATTCTTTTTGTTCTTTTTGTCTTCTATTTCTATGTAGTGATTAATAAATAAAAATTTTTATTCCATTACAAATTTCTACACAATTTATTAGAATCTGATCCAAAAACAGGGAGTTTTCGGGAAATGCAAAAAGATGGAAGACTCTCTATAGATCTGTATATATCTCTATTTGAGATATCTATACATATGCAAGCAAGAGAGGAAAACGAACTTTGTTTTATTTGTCTAGTCGAATTTGAACTTCCCGAAAGCAAAAATGCACTTTTTATCTTGTTGATAGAGGTTTACTGAGTAGTAAACATAAAAAAAATGATTCTAAATAAAAATGCATTTTTCAGGATTTTCGTTTAATTCTGATAAGCTAACTGTTATATTTGATTTAATTTTTGTTCAAAGGAAAAAAAGCATGGAGCTGAAATAACTCACTCAGAACACCTTTTAAAGTATTACGTGGTACAATTGCATCCAACAAGCCCTTACGTAATAAAGATTCAGCCGCCTGTGAACCTTCAGGCATGGCTTTTTTCAATGTTTGTTCAATTACTCTTTTACCCGCAAATGCAATATAGGCATAGGGTTCGGCAATAATAATATCCCCCAACATACCAAAACTAGCTGTCACCCCACCGGTAGTAGGAGATGTAAGAATTGATATATAGAATAACTTTTTACTTGATTGATAATCACATAAAACCGCAGAAATTTTAGCCATTTGCATCAAACTTAAACTTCCTTCTTGCATTCGTGCTCCTCCGGAAGAACACACTAAAATAAGAGGTAAACGTTGATTGGTAGCATACTCAACCAAACGAGTTATTTTTTCGCCTACTACGGATCCCATACTACCTCCCAGAAACTGAAAATCCATAACCCCAATGGCTACCGGAATACCGTTTAGTTGACCTGTACCCGTTTGAACAGCGTCAGTCAATCCTGTCAGTTTTTGAGCAGAGGCAATACGCTTTTTATAAGTATCCTCTCGCGAATGAAATTTAATGGGATCCGCAGAGAACATGTCTTCATCCATAGGGTTCCAAGTACCCCGATCAATCGAAAGCTCGATTCTCTCTGAACTAGTCATTTTCAAATAATGTCCACATTCTTCACAAACATTCATTTCGGTTTTCTTATATATTAATTCATAACAATTGTCGCATTGAATCCACAAGTGAGTAGAGTTTTTAGTTAAATATAAATTCTTAGAACTCATTAAATTACTACGATTCATATTAGTTCTTATCTTGTAATTTTTGCTTTCACGAATCTTCCCACTTTCACTACAAATGAAATTATAAATGTAACTTTCATTGGAATTTTTACTATCGCCTAAAAAGTTACTATCAATACAGATGTGAGAACGAAAATAAGAGTCAATGCAACTATTAATGTAATTATTATAATTAGATTTAGTATCCTTAATGTAAGGATCGTAGTGCAGATCGTTGTCACTTTTATATCTATTATTCAGATAACTAGAACTACAACAACTATAAAAAAAAATTTCTAGGTCACTCAAATCATAGTCAACCTCAAATTTTTTCTTTTTTATATCAAAATATATAGCATAACTATTCTTATTACTATCCCTAACAAAAAAGGTGTC